CATGAACTAGATCAGAATCAGTCTCAACGAGTCCATAAGAAGTGATCCCATTTTTTTCATAAGGTCCGGGTATAGACCAAAGGTCTTGGGCGACTGATCCGGCAGAACAACTCAAAAGATAAAGAAGTATCGTTAATTTCTTCATGCTTGTTCCAAGTTCGAGGTACCATTTGTACAAATAAGAATCCCCCTCGTTACATGATTTCTTCTTCATATAGATAGATATAGGATCTATGGAGCAATTACTTAGAAGTACATTTTGTGAAACAACCCTTCCTATCTGATAGAAAAGGATCCCATGATCCTGAACCGATCTTACCTGAGATCGTAAATCCCAAGTTTGTCTATGAAGAGCAGATCTAATTATATTAGTGTCTATAATGGATTTCTTTTGTATAATACCAATTGATAGGGCCTCATTGGTAAGTGCTACAAGATCTCGTACATTGGAACCCATAGTTATGGACCCGAATCCATTAGTATGGAACATTTTCTTTTCCAAGTGAAATCCCCTAGTATATGAAAGAGTGAAAAAGTTCTTTCGTTGTTGTGGAATAAGAAGCCTTCGTATCTTAATGCATGTATTTAATTTATTCGGAGCTAGTAGAGTGGGATCGACTTTTTTGGGAATATGGGTCGAAGCAATAACAAGAATATTTCTAGTAGAAGATCTTTCACAATCCCTAGAGAGATAGTTCACTAATAGACCGGGGGATAAGTCATTCGACTCATTCAAATTCAGATCATGAATGTTTGGAATCCACATTATGCAAGGAGACATTGCTTTTGCTATTTCGAATTGAAGGGTGATATAAAATCGGTCTATTTCCGGCATCATATCCATAGGTAGCGCACTCATCATAGTTAGAAGCTCCAGCTCCGTATCAAGGTAAAGGTCGATATCTTCATTATCATCAATATCGTCAATATCTTCAATAGCGTCAATATCATCAATATCACTATCATCAATATCACTATCATCAGTTTCGAAAATATCCTCGTCACTATCATCAATATCGTTACTATCATCAAAAAAATTACCCTTAGGAGCGATATCCTGGACCTTGTTAATAAATACTGTAATGAAAGGAACATAGGAGTTTGTCGCTAGGTATTTGACCAAATAGGATCGTCCAGTTCCTATAGAACCTATCACTAAAATACCCCTAGGCGGGGATAGGGCTAAGCGGAGCGAAAAGGGTTTCCCATGAGATGGGAAAGAAAAACTACTAGCCCCACACAAGGTTTGTGAATAAGTGATTGTCTGATAATGAGCAAGGAATATCCGTCTTTCTGCTAAGCAGGATGTATTGAACTCATAATTCATTAGATACTTTTTATGAATGTCAACTAAATATCGTAAGTAAATTGTTCCCGGTTGTTCAATCATTTGATAACCAGAGTTATTCTTTGAGAAATGATCACTATGAGTCAGACTCAATAGAATTTCATCAATCCTTTTTTCTGTCGTTAAGGTAGAGAACTGAACCAAGAATTCTCTTTCTTTATTATCAATCAAATCACTTTTCGAGACCCAGGATTCTATTTTATCATCAATCCAATCACTATTCACGTTTTTTCTTTTTCTTATGAAGGAATAGAGCGCTTTACTTGTATGACTTAGATGTCTCGTATTTCTCGAAAAAGCGATTCGATTGATGGGATTTGGTATGATACTTATAAGATCGATGAGATTCCAATATTTCTTCTTAGAAAATATTGATTTGACCCCAAAAGCGGGACCATCACCCCATAGCATGTTGCCGCCAGAAGCAGAACCTCGTCTTTCTTCTAGAGAATTTCCAAATTGTTCCAGAGCAACTAGAAATAGATTCTTTAACCAGAAAGAATTCTGTTCAGATATAGGATACTTATCCAGAAGTTTTCGCAACTCAATCATGTATGATGGAATCATCAAAGATTTGACCTTTTCGAACTCTGTATATAACTCACTATAGAATCGAGAAACAGAGAGAAGATGTGTACAAACGAGATATCCTGCAACAAGAAGAAGGAAAAGGATTGAATAGAGGAACTCCCGAATATTTTGCGATTTCAGATGTGTTGATATCAATGGTGACTCATTATTTCCGTGAATAATTTCATCGGACAGAAGATAATTATGTAAATACTCACTCGAAATCTCACTTATCAGATTCCATTGTGAAAGACACAATTTTTTCTGAAGAATTCGCCATGATATATCTGATCCATGGATAATATTATGAAAAATGGATACAAATTTTTGGCTGCTATTTAGTATCGGCAATGAAAAAGTATCGAAAAATAGGAGATTTATATATTTGTACCCTGTCAAGGTAAGGAACCATGGTATTATATATGTTTGGAATAGATTCCTTTTTGAGAGAGTTGAAAAAGCATTATTTCGTTGAAAGGTTCTATACATCTTCCCTTTCTCAAGGCATTTTTTTAGACAAGGACTACGTTTTTTCCTCGTTTCGGATGATAAATATTTCTCAGAATATGGAGTGTGAATCAAACCCATGTTTGAATTGAAATTGAGATACTGATGCAAGTTCTTCCCTTCTGAATCTGGTAGATTCATATCTGAAAGAGGCTCACAATAAGTTCTTTCAAAATTTACTATTTGTTCCTCTGTTAGAGGTGTTCCAGAAATGTCCGCGATCGAACCAATAGCTCTACGAACGAATGGATCGGATCGAATTGGAAAATGGAAGGATTTGTCCAAGTTATACCCTTCGTCACCACTTTGCGGAAAATTGTTAGACATCAATATGTTAGATACCTGTAACTCGATTGGTGAAATAGTATCTCTCTCCAAAAAAGCTTGTTTTTTTTTATCGCCGCACAAAGAAAATGTTTTGTTGCGAATGAACAAGATATTGAGGAATTGTCCATACGTAAAATCATAATTATTGATACAGGCCTTTTCCACAAAAAAAGAGAATCTTTTGTTACAATCGAAGCAGAAGTGATATCGATTATTCAAAAATAGAAGTCGATTTGCTTTATAAAAAGAGGATATCAATGAACTTCTATGAAATGGTTTCACGGGATTCAGCCAATTGTCTTGATCGTGGGATTTCATTGAGAAAAAGGAATCCGTGTTATCAAAAGATTTCCCTTTTGGTATCTTATTGAACAAAAATGGCGATATTGTTCCTCCGTTGATCAAGGATTTCGATTTTTGGGAAGTATCATAGTTATCCAAAAAGAAGGGTTTCCACTTTTTCAAATGAACGATTTGAAGACCTATTGATTCTAACAACTGATTACCGAGTGGATCATTCGGACCTTTCCATTCATAGATGTGGATTTCGGACCTATGAATAGGTATATTCCCGAAACTCACAAAGAAAAAAGGAAGTGAGTTCGACAAAAAGAGAAGAAACTTGGAAAAAAAGAAACAAAGTGACTTAGACAAATCTTTTTTGTCAATAACCTCAGACCAATCAATCGAATATTGATTAATACGTAATCGATCGAACACTACTTGAAAACGGCTATTCTGCTCAGAAATGAAATGGTCCAAATGTTCCTGGAAATTCTTGCTTCCATTGGAGCAGTTGTATCTATATGCATTAGGATCCCGATTCATGGATCTCTCGGTTCGAGAAATCAAAATAAGAGGATCGAAGCATTTCTTCTGACTCTTTTTCAAATTTGAGAAATGTTGGTTGATCGTATATTTCATTATAATTCTATGATTCAGAGTATCATTTTCTATTTGATACCTTTGAATTCCATATTCGAAGTTGCGATCGAATCGATTCTTTTTAATGAATCGATTCCATACATTTCTTATGTACCCATAGGTGCTATATTGGATTTGAATCAGATTTCGGATCAATCTATATTGATTGACTGCCTCCATTTTGTTGTTGCTAGTAAATACCACCATTTTTGGTTTTGGATCTTCCAAATCATTCCCGCAAGAGGTCCGGACCCATTTTTTTATGATCCTTCGAGAAAAAGATTCATTCTCTTCATAAAAAAGAGGAGGTAGAACCAATAAAGATTGATTTTTCGATTCATCCCTGGAGTTGAATACCTCATTTAAAAGTTTTAAAAATGGTTTTTGATCCAATCCGGAGGAATCAATATAAAAAGCAAATCTCTTATGATACACCAGATCAGGCTCGGTTATTGATAGAGTGAATAGATCCGCCATTTCTTGAAATCTCTCTTCTGATTCCAAATCGTGGTATAACATGTATCCCTCCCTGTTCCGGTCATGGAATAGATGAAATAAACCAAAAAGTAGATTCTTGTTCAAGAATGAAATCTTATTGGAACTATCCAGTTCATCCTTCGGAACCATATCACATCCTGAATCTGATAAAATAGGATGAATTGAGACAGTATTATGTAAATACATAATTATCTTGAATAGATTTACTATTTCTTTATTTTCCGATTGCCTGGAAAGAACAAAAGAAACATCTTGTTCTTTGTTCAACAATTTCTGATCTCTAGTAGACTTCTCAGTAGGATTCGAAACCTGATGAAGTTCTGACCATCTGTCAAAGAAAAAAGAACGATTGGCTCTTCTTGTAAGATTCCCAAGAAATTCTTCGATTTCTTCCGGAAGGAGATGATTATTCATCTGCTTCTCACGTTCCATAATAAAACTAGATCTCGTGGAGCTCTCAGAGATCTTTTTTCCTTTTGGAAGATACAGGAGCGGAACAAACAACCTTTTGATATTGGAAGACTCAAAAGATTCTTCCAATGTATCATTGCCGGGTCCAATGGAATTCATAGGTATAGGAAGAAGCCCCGTTAAATAGAGATTTTTTCTTTCGACCATCTTTCGATTGTTAATACGATATATAAGGATCGCTACTATAAGGAGTACTACACTCTTGATAAAGAGTACTACACCCTTGATCGTGAAATATCGATTGCTTTGTGAATTGCGTGAAAAAAGTAGGATACTCCAAATTCGGGAGTCCAAGAGTTTGATAAAACTCTCTTGATGGAAAAAAATGTAAATGAAAGATACCGCTGAATTGAAT